GTCAGAATTGAAGTACCTTGTGTCAGAATTGAAGTACTTTGTGTTAGACTTGATAGATTCTATGGATCGAATCTTTAGTATTCTCTTATTTATTAGCTGTGTCTACTCTTTAGGCAGAATGCCGTCACCCATTTTGAGTAGGAAACTGCAAGAAACCTCACAAATGACAGAAAGAGATGTAGAAATAGAAACAACTTTCGAAACGAAGGGGACTAAACAGGAACAAGAGGGATTCACCGAAGAAGATCCTTCTCCTTCCCTTTTTTCGGAAGAAAGGGAGGATCCGGACAAAATCGATGAAACGGAAAGGATCCGAGTGAATGGAAAGGACAAAACAAAGGATGAATTCCACTTTCACTTAAAAGAAGAAGATAAAGACCTCTTCTGGTTTGAAAAACCCCCTGTGAGTCTTCTTTTCGACTATAAACGATGGAATCGCCCATTGCGATATATAAAAAATTATCGATTCGAACATGCTGTAAGAAATGAAATGTCACAATATTTTTTTTATACATGTCAAAGTGATGGAAAACGAAGAATTTCTTTTACATATCCATCCAGTTTATCAGCTTTTTTTGAAATGCTACGACAAAAAATGTATTTTTCTTTTTTTACAACAAAAAAATTCGTCTGTGATGAACTGGATAAATTCTTCTATGATGAACTGCATAATTATTATTGTTGGATTTATACCAATGAAAAAAAATGGAGGAGCCTAAGGAACGAGTTTAGAGATAGAATTGAAGCCCTAGACAGAGGATCTCCTTATCTGGATGTACTCGAAAAAAAGACTCGATTATGCAATCATAAAACTAAAGAAGAATACTTGCCTAAAATATATGATCCTCTCTTAAACGGATCCTATCGTGGAATAATTAAAAAATTTTATTTACCTTCAATCCTAAATGAAACTGCAGTCAAAAATTCGATAGAGACAAATTTTTTAAATAAACTCAATAAAGTTCATAGTATCCTTCTTTTTAAGGGTAAGGAACTTAATGTTCATAATTTTGAAGAATTGTACCAGAAATTGGAAGGGAAAATAGCTACATTGGAAGAGAAATTGGTCCAGAAATTGGACCAGAAATTGGAAGAGAAATTGGAAGAGAAATTGGGACAGAAAATATATACATTGGATCAAAAAGCATTAGCAAGAGAATTGAGTCTTTTAATCGATGAATTTGCTAAAGAATCAACATCAAATTGGAAAAGAATTTCTTTATTTCCGGAACAAAGACGAATTGATTCAGAAGATCCAGAAAAAGTTTTGAAATTTTTAATCGAAAGAGTCATAATTGATCCCATCATTCAAACAATATGCGATACAGCCATAATTCCTCCCATGGAAAAAACAACTCGAAAAAAATCGATTGGAATAAATAAAAAAGTCCCCCGATGGTCATACAGATTATTCAGCGAGGTAGAACAACTCGGAAAAACTGCAACAACGGAAGAGGGGGAAGAGTGGATAGTAGATCATCAAATTCGCTCGAGGAAAGCGAAACGTATGGTTCTTTTTACGCAGGGTCCAGAGAATGCCGCCCCAACTATGACGAAGCCTAATGAACTAGAAGAAGTGGATATGATAGATTATCCCTATGAAGCGGATTTTCGTCGAGACATAATCACAGGTTCTATGCGTGTTCAAAGACGTAAAACCCTTACGGGGAAAATGTTTCCCTTATATCCGTATTCCCCACTTTTTTTCGACAGAGTAGGATTTTCTTGGGATGTTCTTTTCGAACCATTCATATTATCAGTAATTGAGATTTCCGACCTAATACAAGACATTTTTAGAAAGGGTATAAAAGGAAGCGTAGCAAAAAGAATAAAGAGGTTGAAAAAACAAAAAAAAATGTACATGGAGGAAAACAAAAGCTACGAAGAAATTCAAAAAGAAGTCAATGAAATGGAAAAGGGGCGGGACGGGCAGACGGAAATGGAACGAATAGAAAGGACACGAGAAAAAATAGCAGACCTCTATGATATCCTTATTTATGCTCATGGAATAAGAGCTTTGATTTTACTAATTCAGTCGAGGCTTAGACAATCTATTGTATTACCTTCATTGATACTAGCTAAAAATATTGTCCGTTTCTTATTACGCCAAGAGCCCGAGTGGGGGCAGGATATAAGGGAGATGAATAGAGAAGTGTATGTTATATGCACCTATAATGGTATGCCAGTACTAAAACCAGGAAGAAACGGAATTTTTCCTCCAAACTGGGCCACAGAGGGTATACAAATAATGATACGATTTCCTTTCCGTCTGAAACCTTGGCACCGATCTAAGATACGACCTTCTCGTAGGGATCCAAATCCAAAGCAGGAAAGTCCTGCTGCTTTTTTAACGATTTGGGGACTGGAAACTGACCGTCCTTTTGGTTCTCCTCTCGTAGGACTTGGTATTTTGTTTTGTTATTATTTTGGACCCCCTTTGAAAAAACTCCAAAAAGCAATTCTAAAATGGAGTTTTCGAGTTCTAAAAAGTTTCAAAGAAAGAAAAAAATTATTGTTTCTAAAGGTCCAAAAAGAACCAAAAAAATGGAGAGAGGATTCGAGTGAAATAAAAAAAGATTCTATAATCAATAATCAGATTATTCATGAATCATCCATTCAAACCCGATCTATGGATTGGACAAATTATTCACTGACAGAAATAAAAATGAAAGATCTGACTGATAGAACAAGCACAATCAGAAATCAAATAGAAAGAATTACAAAAGACAAGAAAAATGGATTTCGAACTCTAAAGATAAATATTAGTCCTAACAAAACAAGTTATGGTGCTCAAAAATTAGCATCACTAAAAAATCTTTTTCAGATATTAAAAAGAAGAAATGATCGATTAATCCGTAAATCACATTTTTTTTTTAAATGGATCGTGGAAAGGATATACACGGATATCCTTCTAGAGAGCTTTCCATATATCATTAATCGTCTTACTAATAGTCTTTATAGGCCCATGATCATTATAAAACTTTTTCGTAAATTAAAAAAAAAATCTTTTTTTGATACAAAAGAGAAAAAGATAATTGAGCGTATTTCAACTATACAAAAAAAACTTTCACCTTCTCGTATTCGTCATAAGATTCAGACGAAGTCGGAGGTTTCTTTTAAATTATCCCTCGTGTCACAGGCCTATGTATTTTACAAATTATCACAAACCCAGGTTATTAACTTGTATAAGTTAGGATCTGTCCTTCAATATGACGGAGCATCTTTATTTCTTAAGAATGAAATAAAAGATTATTTTCGAAGACAAGGAATAATTTCTTCCGAATTAAAGCATAAGAAACTTCAGAATTCTGGAATGAATCAATGGAAAAATTGGTTAAAGAGTCATTATCCATACGATTTATCTGAGCTAAAATGGTCTAAATTAGTACCGCAAAAATGGCGAAATAGAGTCAATCAACATTGTAGGGTTGAAAATCCAAATTTAATCAAACGGGATTCATCTGAAAGAGAGGAAAAGGTTTCGTTATTGCTAAATAAAAACGATCATTTTCAAAAACTGTATAGATATGATCTTTTAGCATATCAATCGATTTATTATGAAGATAAGAAGGACTCATATAATTACAACATACATAAACCGAAATTTGTTGATATGGGGGGGAGTATCCCTATTACTAATTTTATAAGAAAAGATTATTTTATGTATATAAAAAATCCAGATAGAAAATTTTGTGATACGAAAGGTCTTTTTTATCTCAAAATTAATAAAGATAAAGAAATCAACCCATCCAAGGGTTTCTTTTCTTTTTTTGATTGGATGGGAATGAGTGAAGAAAGACTAAACCGTCCTGTATCGAAGCCGATACCTTGGTTATTCCCACAATTTGAGTTATTTTTTAATGTATATAAAATGAAACCCGGGTTTATACCAATTCATTCACTTATTTTTCATTTTAATGAAGATGTTAGTGAAGATGTTAGTCAAAATAAAAATCTCACGAAAAATCAACCCCAAAGCATTTGGACTTGGGAAATCGACTTAGATGCGTTCATGAAAGGATCTTTTGCTTTGCAATTGAAATGGCTGCTGAGTCCTTTGACTATCGAATTATTCGATTATGCGCTGTCCGTACTTGAATGGGAAAAGGAAAGCAGAATGACAACAAAGTTTGGTTTCGGCTTTATTAAGAAGGAGGAGTTCACTCTGGATCCAATGCTAATCCGGGATTTGAATCTTTCAAAAATCCTAAAAGAGGGAATATTTATTATCGAACCAGTTCGTATACCTGTAAAACATAATGTAGAATTGATTATGTATCAAACCATAAGGATTTCTTTGGTTCATGAGATTAAACAAAAAAATAATCAAAAAAGATACAGAGAAAATATGGATAAGAATCATTTTGAGGAATCGATTGCAAGACATCAAATGATGACGAAAAATAGAAACAAAAATCATTATGATTTGCTTGTTCCTGAAAATATTTTCTCGTCTAGACGGCGTAGAGAATTGAGAATTCTAAGTTGTTTCAATTCAAGGAATAGTAATTGTGTGGATAAAAATGCAGTATTTTGCAATGGGAACAAGGTAAAAACCTGTGGTCAATTTTTGGATGAAAGCAAAGATCTTGATAGAGAGAAAATGAAATTAATGAAATTCTTTCTTTGGCCCAATTATCGATTAGAAGATTTAGCTTGTATGAATCGCTATTGGTTTGATACTAATAATGGTAGTCGTTTCAGTATGTTAAGGATACATATGTATCCACGATTGAAAATTGATTGATGATACAATTGTCTTCCCCTACGATATATATATCGGGTGGATAAATAGCTGCGCACATGCCTTGTCTTACATCCTTTTTTGATACATGAATACTAATTCAATGACGTATCAATTAGATCATAAAATGAATCAATAAGGAAATTAGGATTGATTCTTGTGTATACTAGATCAAAATACCTCGCATTATTATTACTGATCAGTCAAATTCATATTCGTAAAATAAAAAGAGTAAATTAATAAAAAAATTGACGCATAAAATAAAGAAAAAAAAAGATAAGAAGAAATGCGCCCCCCCCCTACATATTTGAGACCTTCTCCTACAAAAAAACTTGCAACACCTAATCCATTTGGAATTCCATCAATTACTCGTCTGTCAAAAAAATTAACTAGTTCGGACAATCCTCTTACACTCCGAATTACGTATGTTGTATAAAAAGCATCTATGTAACCACGATGATGGGCCCAATCATATATTACATTTTGTATTTTGTCCGAAAAAACCCTATTTGGATGCCTTTTAGCAAAATAATTAATTAAGACAAAATTTTGTAAGGACGAATAAATGGGTTTATATAAAAAAGACGCTATAACTATTCCAGAATAAGCTATACTAACCGAAAGGGTTGCATTTATCACAAATTCAGACCAATCAAAAGAATTTTGATTATTCAATTTTGGATGTAAAAGGTTTACAGACGGAGTTAACCATTTGGACAATAGATCTAAATCTATACCTTCTTGATTGAAAGGAATTCCTAGGAATCCTATGAACAAAGTAAATAAAATCAATACAAGTAGAGGGAATAATATCGTATTACCCGATTCGTGAGGATATGACGCAATTTTTTTATTGCCACAATTATTAATAATAAGAAAGGATCGCATCTTTTTTTTTTTATTTTCGTGCGGGTTCTTAGAAAAACTTTCGTTATTTTTTATTGGTAACAAAGTGAATAAACGAAAATTTTTGTTAATAGGTTTCAGTCCTTCTTGACCCCATAAGGATATTGAATAGAAGGAACTACTTTTTTTTCCATTATAATTTTGAAAATGAACGTTTAAATGACCCTCAAACGTAAGTAAATAGATGCGAAACATATAAAATGCGGTTAATCCTGCTGTAGCCCAGGATATAATTGCGAAAATTGGTGAATACAACCAAGTATCACTAAGAATTTCATCTTTGGACCAAAAACAAGCAAGGGGCGGAATCCCAGAAAGAGAAAGTGTACCTAATAAAAAAGAAGTTTTTGTGATTGGCACATGTTTTTTTAAACCCCCCATAAAAACCATATTCTGGCTTTTATCTGGAGAATACCCAACAATAGCTTCCATAGAATGAATAATGGATCCAGATCCTAAAAACAATAATGCTTTTGAGTAAGCATGAGTAATCAAATGAAATAAAGCAGCTCGATAAGACCCCATACCTAGAGCTAACATCATATACCCCAATTGAGACATTGTAGAATAAGCTAAACTTCGCTTAATGTCTTTTTGGGCAAGAGCTAAAGTAGCTCCTAAAAGTACTGTTATTATACCTATTAACGCGATTAGATGTAGTATGGAGGGGATGACTATCAAAAGAGGAAAAAGTCGAGCGACAAGAAAAATCCCCGCAGCTACCATAGTGGCAGCATGTATAAGAGCCGAAATAGGAGTAGGCCCCTCCATAGCATCAGGTAACCATACATGAAGGGGGAATTGGGCGGATTTGGCAACTGCACCAGCAAATAATAAGAAAGTACATAAAGTTCCAACTAAAAAATGGATTTCATTATTATAAATCAAGGTATTGAATATTTCAAACAAATCTCGAAATTCAAAACTGCCTGTTAGCCAATAAAGACCTAAAATTCCTAATAATAAACCAAAATCCCCTACACGATTAGTCACAAACGCTTTTTGGCAAGCATTTGCTGCAACAGGTCGTGTAAACCAAAAACCTATTAATAGGTACGAACACATTCCAACTAATTCCCAAAAAATATAAATTTGTATTAAATTCGAACTAGTAACTAAGCCAAGCATAGAAGTATTGAAAAAACTCAGATAAGCAAAGAATCTCAAATATCCTTGATCATGAGACATATAATTGTCACTATAAATAAGAACTAGAATACCAACAGTAGTGATTAACATTGACATAATAGAAGTAAGTGGATCAACCAAGTAACCGAACTCTAAAGAAAAATCATTATTGATGGTCCAAGACCATACAGATTGATAGATAGAACTGCTATTTATTTGCTGAATAGACAATTTCATTGAAAAAATCATAACTATACTTAACAACAAAATACTAGGAAAAGCCCACATACGCCGAAGATTTTTTGTTGTCTTCGGAAAAAGAAGAAGTCCCGTTCCAATTAACAAAGGAACTGTAAGTGGAATAAAAGGTATGATCCATCCATATTGGTATATATGTTTCATAAAAAATAAAATTTTATTTTCGATTCACCGGCTCTTACCTCTTTCGAAAGAGGTCAGTAAAAAAAATTAAGATATGCGATAATAGAATTTTTTTCTATTCGAAATCGAAATTATTAGAATAAGCATTTTATTAATATTCAACTCAAGAAGTTATAATTGGTCAAATGACCAAATAGTTATTAATTAAACTATTGAAACCTATGAATATAGAGAATATCCAAAATTTATACTTTTCATTATTATTTTGATAAATCCATAGATAGAAAAATTATAAAAAATTAGGCCAAACAAAAAAGTACGTAAGTCTGATACTGATATGAATCACAAGATCTAATAAAATTCATAACCTAAGTGAAGTCAAAAACTAGGAACTATTTAACTTTTTTATTCGGAATCAGTTATTAGGTCTCTGCAAAACTCTTTGATTGATTGTCTTCTATTACAAAAAAAAAGAATATTTTGATTTTTCTATGCTAGCCAAGACTTTACTTTCGACTTTACATAACATAAAATAAAAAAAAATGAGAAAAACATATCAAATCATGTCCACTTTAACTAAATAACTAGTCTCATTTCAATTCAAAAAACCATATATTTCTTAAAAAGAATCAAGTTTTCTATTAGGTAATTAGGTACGAATAGCTTACTTAACTATTCCAAAATTAAACCCTTCGATGTGTTTATTATATGACATATAAATCAAATATGAAATACAAAAGTCACATAACAAAAATAAACAGAAATAGAAGTCGAAAGTTTGCTTCTTGATTTTCTTTTTTATGGTACATCGTATTCTATAAATAGAAATTTGAATAAGAAAAATATGTAATTTTCCTATATTTCTAGTTTTTTTTGAGATATTTATTTTTTAAAAAAACATAGTCTATAACTAAATATAAAAATAGGACAGAAAGATTACTTTGCTTTGCATAATAGATGTCTTTCACATACAACTATAACAATGAATAACCTATTCATTTTTGAATGGCAGTTCCAAAAAAACGTACTTCAATTTCCAAAAAGCGTATTCGTAAAAATATTTGGAAAAGAAAAGGATATTCGGCAGCATTAAAAGCTTTTTCATTAGCGAAATCTCTTTCTACCGGGAATTCAAAAAGTTTTTTTATACGAAAAATAAGTAATCAAACGTTAGAATAATCTGAATTGAGCTGACTCAAAAAAAACTTCTACAAAATTTTCTTTATCATTTATATTCATAAAAAAATAGAAAAAAAAAAGAAATCATCTAAATTTTAAATATAGAATGAATGCTTTGTATTCATTAATGTTTTTTTTTGACCTGATCAACATGAAATAGACCTTGCTTTTCTCTTATGATATGTAAACTCAAAATACGTCTGTCTGTATACGGGACTTTTTTGTTTGAAAACTAGAGGATTTCACTATCCTTCTTTTTTTTTAGTATATTTTAGCATTTCTGGGATGGGGATTCTTACTTTCCCCATCAACCGACTGGTCCCAATAGAAAATTAAAGTGGTTTTTATATCTATGGAAAAGCAAACAAAATATATTTAGTCAAAAAGGGATCCTTACTAGATAGCGGATTTGTATAGTTACTTCAATTTCAAGAAAACAGAAACTATAGGAAATCTTATTGACTATAACTGACACTAACCCCAAAAAGGATTCTTATTGAACATTCAAATTACGATTGTCTTTATTCAACATTTTTTTATGTTTTATAAAAATATCGCCATTGAATTGACTCTTTCAATCTCGACGATTAAAGATAAATAGGCTATTATGATTTCAAACAAGCCGCTATGGTGAAATTGGTAGACACGCTGCTCTTAGGAAGCAGTGCTAAAGCATCTCGGTTCGAGTCCGAGTAGCGGCACATTTTTTTACAAATTCGAAAAAGGAATCTAATAGCCCTAGAATGAATAATAATCACAATGAGATGAATTTCATTCTGAATTTCTATTTGTAAGTGAGGGATCTCTTTTCTTTATCTTTATATATATATATTCTTATGATATTTTTGACTTTAGAGCACCTTTTCAATCATATTTCCTTTTCAATCGTTTCAATTGTAATTACAATTCATTTAATAACTTTAGTAGTCAACGAAATAGTCGAACTAGATGATTCATTAGAAAGGGGTATGATACTTACTTTTTCCTGTCTAACAGGATTATTAGGTATTCGTTGGATTTATTCGGGGCATTTCCCATTAAGTGATTTATATGAATCATTAATCTTCCTTTCGTGGAGTTTTTATATTATTCATATGATTCCTTATTTTAAAAAACATAAAAAAAATTTAAGTGCAATAACAGCGCCCGGTGCTATTTTTACCCAAGGCTTTGCTACTTCAGGCTTTCTAGCTCAAATGAAGCAATCCACAATATTAGTACCCGCTCTCCAATCCCAGTGGTTAATGATGCATGTAAGTATGATGATATTGGCCTATGCAGCCCTTTTATGTGGATCATTATTATCAGTAGCCCTTCTAGTCATTACATTTCAAAACAATATAAGTCTTTTTGGTAAAAAACCATTTTTATTAAACGAGTCTTTGTTCTTCGGGAAGATCCAATACATGAACAAAGAAAACAATATTTTACAAAGCACTTATCTTTTTTCTCTTAGTAATTATTATAGGTCCCAGTTAATTGAACAATTAGATCATTGGAGTTCCCGTGTTATTAGTCTAGGATTTATCTTTTTAACCATAGGTATCCTTTCAGGAGCAGTATGGGCTAATGAAGCATGGGGATCATATTGGAATTGGGACCCAAAGGAAACTTGGGCATTTATTACTTGGACCATATTCGCGATTTATTTACATATTAAAATAAATATCAATTTGAAAAGTGAAAATTCTGCAATTGTGGCTTCTATAGGATTTCTTATAATTTGGATATGCTATTTTGGGGTCAATCTATTAGGAATAGGATTACATAGTTATGGTTCATTTCTATTAAAAAGCACCTAAATTGAATTAAAGAAAGGACCTAACCTGTCGAATAAAACCACAGGACAGGGTATATTCCCTATCCATATAAAAATAAGCAAGTCTCGTCGAGAACCATTTCAATCAAGTAGTATAGTGATTCAAATGGTTCTCACAAACGTCAAACTATCCTATTTAAATTATAATTTAAAAATAAAAATTTAAAATTCGTTTTTTTGTGCGTTACGTAAAAAAGAAAGTTTCCGTTTAAAACTATCTATAAAAAAAATTAGATAGAACAGCTTCTACCTTCTCAACTGATAGTGAGAGAACGAAATCTGGGTAAATGCCAATACCTATTACTGGCAGAAAGATAGCGAGTGAAACAAATAACTCTCGCGGACCCGAATCAAAAAACGAAGAATTTGCACTATTTAATAACTTGTATCCATAGAACATTTGACGTAACATAGATAATAAATAAATAGGAGTTAATATCATTCCAATTGCCATGCCAAAAGTAATTAGGACTTTTGGCATTAAAAAAATTTTTGGGCTGGTAATTATTCCAAAAAATACTATTAATTCGGCAAAAAAACCACTCATGCCCGGTAACGCAAGGGAAGCCATCGAAAAAGTACTGAAAAGTGTGAATATTTTTGGCATTGAAACGGCTATTCCACCAATTTCGTCGAGATAAACAAGACGTATTCTATCATAACTCGTTCCTGCTAGGAAAAAAAGTGCAGCACCAATAAATCCATGAGAGATTATTTGTAAAATGGCTCCGTTGAATCCCGTATCAGTTATAGAACTAATTCCTATAATTATGAAACCCATATGAGATACAGAGGAATATGCTATTCTTTTCTTTAAATTACGTTGTCCCGGAGATGCTGAAGCTGCATAGATTATTTGTATTGTGCCCACTATCATCAACCAAGGAGAAAATATAGAATGCGCGTGAGGTAATAATTCCACATTGATCCGAACCAATCCATATGCTCCCATTTTTAATAGGATTCCGGCTAAAAGCATACAAGTACTATAATGTGCTTCTCCATGGGTATCCGGTAACCATGTATGGAGAGGTATAATCGGCGATTTGACAGCAAAAGCAATAAGAAATCCAATATAGAATATTATTTCTAATCCCACAGGATACGATTGATTAACTAACATTTCCAAATTTAATGTTGGTTCATTAGAACCATATAACCCTATACCCAAAACTCCCATTAACAGAAAAACGGAACCCCCTGCAGTGTACAAAATAAACTTTGTAGCTGAGTATAGACGTTTCTTTCCTCCCCATATGGATAAAAGTAGATAAACGGGAATTAATTCTAATTCCCACATTAGAAAAAAAAGTAAAAGGTCTCGAGAAGAAAATAATCCTATTTGACCACTATACATTGCTAACATCAAGAAATGGAATAATCGGGAATCCCGAGTAACTGGCCAAGCCGCTAAAGTAGCTAAAGTCGTGATGAATCCCGTCAGTAAAACGGGTCCTATAGAAAGTCCGTCTATTCCCAACCTCCAGTGGAAATCAAAAAAGCGAATCCAGTTATAATCTTCGGCCAATTGTATTAATGGATCGTCTGGTTGGAAATGATAACAGAATACATAAATTGTTAGGAGGAATTCTACTATACATATACACAAAGTATACCACCTAATTACCTTATTACCCCTATGAGGGAGAAAGAAAATGAATGAACCCGCAAATATAGGCAAAACTACAATTAAAGTTAACCAAGGAAAATAATTCGTGGTAAAGACAAAATACACTTGGACTAAAAAACCCGTACTCGAAACAAAATAAGATATACTTCATTTCGAGCGCGGGTTTTTGTCGGTAAACAAAAAGAAAAAGGATTCAAGTGGAGTTTTCTGGAACGTATCAATAAGCTAGACCCATACTGCGAGTTGTTTCATGCCATAAATAAACTCGAACACTCAAAAAATCGGTTGGACAGGCGGATTCACATCTCTTACAACCAACACAGTCCTCTGTTCTTGGAGCGGAAGCTATTTGTTTAGCTTTACACCCGTCCCAAGGTATCATTTCTAATACATCTGTGGGGCAGGCTCGGACACATTGAGTACATCCTATACATGTATCATAAATCTTTACTGAATGTGACATTGGATCTATACCTTTTTTTTGAATCTCATTAATTTCGATCTAGTATAACCCTATATTGTGTATTGTATGTAAATGAATTACATATGCAAAGACCAGACGAATCGATGATTCACCAGAATTTGTCGAATCAACTTATTTCTGGGTCGGTTTAGAAAGGAGGTCCAAAATACTTTGATTTTTTAGATTTTTGAAGATTCTACATACCCAGTAATTGAATTTGAATTGATAACTCTTCAAATTTCTATCAAAATAATATTAATACTACTTATTCAGTAAATTCGATTGATTAATACGAGTTGATTTTCTGTTACGATAAATTGCCGAAACAATAGCCGGTCCAATAGCTGCTTCAGCGGCTGCAATAGCTATAACAAAAATGGAGAAAATGTTTCCTTTTAGTTGACGACTATCAAAAAAGTCAGAAAATGTTACGAAATTAAGATTAACCGCATTCAATATAAGCTCAAGACACATAAGAGCTCGAACTAAATTTCGGCTTGTGATTAATCCATAGATACCGATAGAAAATAAATAGGCACTCAAAACAAGTACATGTTCGAGCATCATTGAGCAACTCCTTATCAATCTTGATTCATTTCAATAGGAACAAAAATATCATTCACTCGAATATAACAAACAAATACAGAGCAAAGAAGTATGTTAGTAATAGATTGACATTTCTATTTTATATTATACATCAATTCAATTCTAATTGAATTGAAATGGATACGATAAACGAGAAATAGAATAAAGTTTGATTTGGAATGGCGCTTTTAAAGATTTTTAATCTTATTGACGGGCCACGGCAATTGCACCGATCAAAGCAACTAAAAGAATTATCGAAATGAGTTCAAATGGGAGAAAAAAATCGGTTGATAAATGAATTCCAATTTGTTGACTATTATTTATCAAATCTTGTTCTATAATCTGGTTTAATTTTGTAGTCCAAATAATTCCGTACCATGACGTATTTAGAATAGTAGTAACTAATAAAAAAAAAATACTGGTACAAACTAACAAAGTAATTCCGTCTCCAAGAGTCCAAAGACGAAAATTCTTGTCATATTCTAACCCGCTGATGAACATTACAGCAAATATGATTAAAACATTTATAGCTCCTACGTAAATAAGGAGTTGTGCAGAAGCTACAAACTGAGAGTTTGCTAGAATATAGAATAAAGATATACAAACAAGAACCAATCCCAACGAAAAGGCGGAAAAAATGGGATTGGTAAATAATATCACTCCTAGGCCTCCTAATATAAGACCTGATCCCAGAAAGACTAAAAGAAAATCATGTATTGGTCCAGGTAAATCCATTCGATGAAAAAAAGATATAAAAAATAAGACTCTTTCATGATCTTATTGAACTGACCAGGATAAGTTCAGTTGATCTATTTAAGACACGTTCCTAGTTGAATGCGATTCTAATGGATGCGAATTGATGTAGGTACAGTTAGTGTACAAATCACATTCTTTATCTGAAAGGCTAGTTCGAATCTAGTTGAAATCATTACATTAAAAAAGATTTCCAAGTAAATCCACAATTTTCATGAATCAACTAGATCAATAGTTGTTATTTTGAGTTTAGTCATTCACAAAGAAAAACCAACCCTGTTAAATTTATATCCTTAGTAAGAAAAAAAGGTTCTTGAATTTATCAAGGTATTTCTTTTTTATTGAATTGAGACCAATTCAAGATCGTTCGAACTGTGTAATCGTCAATTATTGATATTGGTAAACGGCCTAAAGCAATTTGATTATAATTTAATTCATGACGATCATACGTAGAAAGCTCATATTCTTCAGTCATTGATAAACAATTTGTTGGGCAATACTCAACGCAATTACCACAAAATATACAGATTCCGAAATCAATACTGTAATTAAGCAATCGTTTCTTTCGAATATCAGTTTCCAATTTCCAATCTACAACAGGTAGATCTATAGGACATACCCGAACACATACCTCACAAGCAATGCATTTATCGAATTCAAAGTGGATTCGACCACGAAAACGTTCTGATGTGATCAATTTTTCATAAGGGTATTGAATAGTTACAGGTAAACGATTCGCATGGGATAAGGTAATCAGAAAACCTTGACCAATGTACCTAGCCGCTCGTACTGTTTGTTGCCCATAATTCAGGAACCCAGTTACCATAGGGAACATATCCTAAATATCGATAAAAATTTTTTGTTTGTTTCTTTCTCTTGTTTGGGACAAGTTATCAATCTAGTTACTAGGGAATAAAAAAAAGTCTATTTTGCTTATATTATAGTGAAAGGAGTTGGGAAGAAGTTGTTAATAATAAATTCCCTAAAGAAATAGGTAAAAGAAATTTCCATCCAAGATTTAATAATTGATCCATTCTTAGTCTAGGTAAGGTCCATCTTGTTGTGATAGAAATGAACAAGAACAAAAAAGTTTTCCCTAGTGTAATGAAAATACCAATTGTTGTTCCAAAGACTCCATCCCTTGCATTTATTCCAAATAGGTCAGGAACGAATATGTATGGAATAGAGAGATTCCAGCCTCCCAAGTAAAGAACTGTTACAAATAATGAAGAAACTAGTAGATTTAGATAGGAAGCAACATAAAATAAACCGAATTTAATACCTGAATATTCTGTTTGATAACCTGCTACTAATTCTTCCTCTGCTTCTGGTAAATCAAAAGGTAATCTTTCACATTCGGCTAGAGAAGAAATTATAAAAACGAGAAATCCTATAGGTTGGCGCCACAAATTCCACCCCCACAAACCATATTTGGACTGTGCTTCAATTATATCAACTGTACTTAAACTGTTAGACAATTCTAGTCGGTGATAAGATCACAGTTATCATCGCTATTACAGAACCGTACATGAGATTTTCACCTCATACGGCTCCTCGAGGGTCCCACATAAATCTCAGGACTGCTTCGATATTTTTCATTTTGAAATTTTTGTAGGATAGATAGAATCAAAAGTAATCGAAAGGTTCCGAATTAGACCAATGGAATTCTGTCTGCTATACTAAAAGGCTTCTGAATTGATCTCATCCTTTACATTTTTTTAATTTTTTTATTAAATTAATATTTAATATATATTTGTATTTGATTTATTTTCAATTTGATTTATTTTCAGTTTTTTTGTTGAGACTTAATTTAAACCCTTCAGAAAAGACTCTTTTTAGAAATATTAATAGATATCTCACCCTATCCTTTTTTATTACGAAAAGAAATTAACATGAAGCATGATATGAAGTGTAACTTTCTGAATCGTAATATAGTTATAGTAAAGCAAGGATAATAATATAGTTATAGTGTTATAGTAAAGTAAGAATAAGAAAAAATTTTGCAATCACATTCTTTCTATTTTTTGTTCTTTTGTTTTGCTAAAAAAGGAAGTAAAGGATTACTTCGTTCCTGATAGTCATTCACTTTATCGGTGGATAGCAGCATACTCTGGATCGGAATTCTGGGGAGTACTACTTGATCATTTCTACTAATTTAAAGCCCCAATTAGTATTTCGTTTATGTGGAATTTTTTTCCGATAACTTAGAAAATCTCTATTACTAATCCTTTGTGTACCTTGGTGTTCCTAACCATCCACTCAGTTTTACTCAATCTTTTCGACAATTCGTATCATATATAGTAATAGATAGAAACGATAGCACGAACTCCAAAGAATGGATCTGTCTGTTTAACCCGCTTCAAGCCATGATAACTAATCAACCAGTCTTGGGGTAAATAGTTTTTCTTTACTGCTTCTATTTACTTATATTAACTTTGGCGGAATTCTTGTACATAGGAAATGAGACTCAAGCTTTTTACTGCGAATTTCGAAGCTGTTTTCTTTCACTCACCTAACTATCTGGTTTAGTTCATCAACCCGAAGGTTGAATAAAAAAGAAAGTTATCTAGTCAATGTATTTTAGTTCATTCTTAGAAAACTCTCGAAAGAAAAAATTGTGGAAATTTGATGTCTCAACGAATCACACGTAGAGATATTGATAACACGCAAAGAGTTAATGGTATTTCATAACTAATAGATTGGGCAGCAGCCCGTAGACCGCCTAAAAAGGAATATTTATTATTTGATCCATATCCTGACATAAGAAGTCCAATGGGAGCAATACTTGAAATGGCGATCCATAAAAAAACACCATTACTGAGATCGACTAGAATAAGTCGATAGCTAAAAGGAATTACCGAATAACTTAGTAAAATTGATATGACTGCTATGGAGGGTCCAACACTAAATAAACCCATATCGCCTCTTGATGGAAGAAGGTTCTCTTTGAAAAGTAGTTTTGTTCCATCTGCTAGAGCTTGAAGAATTCCCAAAGGGCCGGCGTATTCAGGTCCAATACGTTGTTGTATCCCTGCGGATATTTCTCTTTCTAACCACACAATTACTAGTACACCTATTGTGATTCCCAAAATAAGAATCAATATAGGTACAAGCATCCATATAGTCCCATAGACTTCTTTTAAGAATTCTAATATAGAAAAAGAATTGATAGCTTGTACTCCTGTTGTATCAATTATCATTTCAACGATCAATTTCTCCCATAATGATATCTATACTACCTAGTATTGTCATAATATCGGCCAATTTCATTCTTTTAACTAACTGAGGAAGAATTTGCAAATTGATAAAACCCGGCGGGCGAATTTTCCATCTCCATGGAAAAGCACTCTGATCTCCTATCAAATAAATTCCCAATTCGCCCTTTGGGGCTTCGACTCTTACATAAAGTTCTTGTCTCGATAACTCAAACGTGGGAGCCGGTTTTTTACTAATGAATCGATATTCAAAATTATTCCATTCAGGATCTCTTACTCTGTTAAAGCGTCGGATTTCTAAATTCTCATAGGGGCCTCCCGGAATTCCTTCTAGAGCTTGCTGAATAATTTTTACAGATTCCACCATTTCGCCAATTCGGATTAAATAACGAGCTAATGAATCGCCCTCCTTCTGCCATTGAACTTCCCAATCAAATTCTTCATAACATTCATAATGATCAACTTTACGAAGATCCCATTGTATTCCGGAAGCCCGTAACATCGGTCCTGACAACCCCCAATTTATTGCCTCTTCTCCGCCAATAATGCCCACCCCTTCAACTCGTTCTAAAAAAATAGGATTTCGCGTAATAAGCTTTTGATATTCAGCAATTGCTGTTAAAAAATACTCACAGAAATCCAAACATTTATCTATCCAGCCGTAAGGTAAATCGGCAGCGACTCCTCCGATACGAAAAAAATTATGCATCATTCTCATGCCAGTGGCAGCTTCGAATAGATCATATATCAATTCTCTTTCTCTGAAAATGTAGAAGAAGGGGGTCTGTGCGCCAATATCCGCCATAAAAGGTCCAAGCCATAATAAATGAGAAGCTATACGACTCAACTCCAACATAATAACTCGGATATAGCTAGCCCTTTTAGGTACTTGAATATTTCCTAATTGTTCTGGTGCATTTATAGTTATTGCTTCTGTAAACATAGTAGCTAAATAATCCCAACGTGTTACATAAGGCAAATATTGTATAATTGTTCGGTTTTCCGCAATTTTTTCCATTCCTCTGTGCAAATAACCTATTATTGGTTCACAGTCAATAACATCTTCGCCATCTAAAGTAACAATGAGTCGAAGAACGCCATGCATTGATGGGTGGTGAGGTCCCATATTTACTATCATTAGATCTTTTCTTGTAACTGGTCCAGTCATAAGTTTTTTCCGTATTTCTTCTTCCATGAATTGCTGAAAACGAAAAGAAGTTCATCCAAATTGAAGATCGAATAAATCAAAGAAAATAATTGTTCAAATTAACGTTTTTTTATCGCTCGAATATTCAATTGACTGATTAATTCTTTATAACGCACTCTATTTTTTTTTGAAAAATAAGTCAGAAGTCGTTGACGTTTTCCCAAAATTTTCCGTAGCCCTCTCTGAGATGAATAGTCTTTTTTGTGTAATTCCAAATGTGAGCTAAGTCTCCGTATTTTATTGGTGAAACAGAATACTTGAAACTCAACAGATCCCTTCTTTTCTTCTTGCGAAATAACTGACATGAATGAATTTTTTGTCATAACTTTATAAATCCATATATATATAACTTCGTATGCGTCAATTTTTTTATTAATTTACTCTTTTTATTTTACGAATATGAATTTGACTGATCAGTAATAATAATGCGAGGTATTTTGATCTAGTATACACAAGAATCAATCCTAATTTCCTTATTGATTCATTTTATGATCTAATTGATACGTCATTGAATTAGTATTCATGTATCAAAAAAGGATGTAAGACAAGGCATGTGCGCAGCTATTTATCCACCCGATATATATATCGTAGGGGAAGACAATTGTATCATCAATCAATTTTCAATCGTGGATACATATGTATCCTTAACATACTGAAACGACTACCATTATTAGTATCAAACCAATAGCGATTCATACAAGCTAAATCTTCTAATCGATAATTGGGCCAAAGAAAGAATTTCATTAATTTCATTTTCTCTCTATCAAGATCTTTGCTTTCATCCAAAAATTGACCACAGGTTTTTACCTTGTTCCCATTGCAAAATACTGCATTTTTATCCACACAATTACTATTCCTTGAATTGAAACAACTTAGAATTCTCAATTCTCTACGCCGTCTAGACGAGAAAATATTTTCAGGAACAAGCAAATCATAATGATTTTTGTTTCTATTTTTCGTCATCATTTGATGTCTTGCAATCGATTCCTCAAAATGATTCTTATCCATATTTTCTCTGTATCTTTTTTGATTATTTTTTTGTTTAATCTCATGAACCAAAGAAATCCTTATGGTTTGATACATAATCAATTCTACATTATGTTTTACAGGTATACGAACTGGTTCGATAATAAATATTCCCTCTTTTAGGATTTTTGAAAGATTCAAATCCCGGATTAGCATTGGATCCAGAGTGAACTCCTCCTTCTTAATAAAGCCGAAACCAAACTTTGTTGTCATTCTGCTTTCCTTTTCCCATTCAAGTACGGACAGCGCATAATCGAATAATTCGATAGTCAAAGGACTCAGCAGCCATTTCAATTGCAAAGCAAAAGATCCTTTCATGAACGCATCTAAGTCGATTTCCCAAGTCCAAATGCTTTGGGGTTGATTTTTCGTGAGATTTTTATTTTGACTAACATCTTCACTAACATCTTCATTAAAATGAAAAATAAGTGAATGAATTGGTATAAACCCGGGTTTCATTTTATATACATTAAAAAATAACTCAAATTGTGGGAATAACCAAGGTATCGGCTTCGATACAGGACGGTTTAGTCTTTCTTCACTCATTCCCATCCAATCAAAAAAAGAAAAGAAACCCTTGGATGGGTTGATTTCTTTATCTTTATTAATTTTGAGATAAAAAAGACCTTTCGTATCACAAAATTTTCTATCTGGATTTTTTATATACATAAAATAATCTTTTCTTATAAAATTAGTAATAGGGATACTCCCCCCCATATCAACAAATTTCGGTTTATGTATGTTGTAATTATATGAGTCCTTCTTATCTTCATAATAAATCGATTGATATGCTAAAAGATCATATCTATACAGTTTTTGAAAATGATCGTTTTTATTTAGCAATAACGAAACCTTTTCCTCTCTTTCAGATGAATCCCGTTTGATTAAATTTGGATTTTCAACCCTACAATGTTGATTGACTCTATTTCGCCATTTTTGCGGTACTAATTTAGACCATTTTAGCTCAGATAAATCGTATGGATAATGACTCTTTAACCAATTTTTCCATTGATTCATTCCAGAATTCTGAAGTTTCTTATGCTTTAATTCGGAAGAAATTATTCCTTGTCTTCGAAAATAATCTTTTATTTCATTCTTAAGAAATAAAGATGCTCCGTCATATTGAAGGACAGATCCTAACTTATACAAGTTAATAACCTGGGTTTGTGATAATTTGTAAAATACATAGGCCTGTGACACGAGGGATAATTTAAAAGAAACCTCCGACTTCGTCTGAATCTTATGACGAATACGAGAAGGTGAAAGTTTTTTTTGTATAGTTGAAATACGCTCAATTATCTTTTTCTCTTTTGTATCAAAAAAAGATTTTTTTTTTAATTTACGAAAAAGTTTTATAATGATCATGGGCCTATAAAGACTATTAGTAAGACGATTAATGATATATGGAAAGCTCTCTAGAAGGATATCCGTGTATATCCTTTCCACGATCCATTTAAAAAAAAAATGTGATTTACGGATTAATCGATCATTTCTTCTTTTTAATATCTGAAAAAGATTTTTTAGTGATGCTAATTTTTGAGCACCATAACTTGTTTTGTTAGGACTAATATTTATCTTTAGAGTTCGAAATCCATTTTTCTTGTCTTTTGTAATTCTTTCTATTTGATTTCTGATTGTGCTTGTTCTATCAGTCAGATCTTTCATTTTTATTTCTGTCAGTGAATAATTTGTCCAATCCATAGATCGGGTTTGAATGGATGATTCATGAATAATCTGATTATTGATTATAGAATCTTTTTTTATTTCACTCGAATCCTCTCTCCATTTTTTTGGTTCTTTTTGGACCTTTAGAAACAATAATTTTTTTCTTTCTTTGAAACTTTTTAGAACTCGAAAACTCCATTTTAGAATTGCTTTTTGGAGTTTTTTCAAAGGGGGTCCAAAATAATAACAAAACAAAATACCAAGTCCTACGAGAGGAGAACCAAAAGGACGGTCAGTTTCCAGTCCCCAAATCGTTAAAAAAGCAGCAGGACTTTCCTGCTTTGGATTTGGATCCCTACGAGAAGGTCGTATCTTAGATCGGTGCCAAGGTTTCAGACGGAAAGGAAATCGTATCATTATTTGTATACCCTCTGTGGCCCAGTTTGGAGGAAAAATTCCGTTTCTTCCTGGTTTTAGTACTGGCATACCATTATAGGTGCATATAACATACACTTCTCTATTCATCTCCCTTATATCCTGCCCCCACTCGGGCTCTTGGCGTAATAAGAAACGGACAATATTTTTAGCTAGTATCAATGAAGGTAATACAATAGATTGTCTAAGCCTCGACTGAATTAGTAAAATCAAAGCTCTTATTCCATGAGCATAAATAAGGATATCATAGAGGTCTGCTATTTTTTCTCGTGTCCTTTCTATTCGTTCCATTTCCGTCTGCCCGTCCCGCCCCTTTTCCATTTCATTGACTTCTTTTTGAATTTCTTCGTAGCTTTTGTTTTCCTCCATGTACATTTTTTTTTGTTTTTTCAACCTCTTTATTCTTTTTGCTACGCTTCCTTTTATACCCTTTCTAAAAATGTCTTGTATTAGGTCGGAAATCTCAATTACTGATAATATGAATGGTTCGAAAAGAACATCCCAAGAAAATCCTACTCTGTCGAAAAAAAGTGGGGAATACGGATATAAGGGAAACATTTTCCCCGTAAGGGTTTTACGTCTTTGAACACGCATAGAACCTGTGATTATGTCTCGACGAAAATCCGCTTCATAGGGATAATCTATCATATCCACTTCTTCTAGTTCATTAGGCTTCGTCATAGTTGGGGCGGCATTCTCTGGACCCTGCGTAAAAAGAACCATACGTTTCGCTTTCCTCGAGCGAATTTGATGATCTACTATCCACTCTTCCCCCTCTTCCGTTGTTGCAGTTTTTCCGAGTTGTTCTACCTCGCTGAATAATCTGTATGACCATCGGGGGACTTTTTTATTTATTCCAATCGATTTTTTTCGAGTTGTTTTTTCCATGGGAGGAATTATGGCTGTATCGCATATTGTTTGAATGATGGGATCAATTATGACTCTTTCGATTAAAAATTTCAAAACTTTTTCTGGATCTTCTGAATCAATTCGTCTTTGTTCCGGAAATAAAGAAATTCTTTTCCAATTTGATGTTGATTCTTTAGCAAATTCATCGATTAAAAGACTCAATTCTCTTGCTAATGCTTTTTGATCCAATGTATATATTTTCTGTCCCAATTTCTCTTCCAATTTCTCTTCCAATTTCTGGTCCAATTTCTGGACCAATTTCTCTTCCAATGTAGCTATTTTCCCTTCCAATTTCTGGTACAATTCTTCAAAATTATGAACATTAAGTTCCTTACCCTTAAAAAGAAGGATACTATGAACTTTATTGAGTTTATTTAAAAAATTTGTCTCTATCGAATTTTTGACTGCAGTTTCATTTAGGATTGAAGGTAAATAAAATTTTTTAATTATTCCAC